AAATTCCACCCCCAAAAACCATATTTTGATTGCGCTTCAACTATATCAACTGTACTTGAACTGTTAGATAATCATAGTCGATGATAACATCACTGTTCCCATCGCTATTACAGAACCGTACATGAGATTTTCACCTCATACGGCTCCTCAGAGGTCACAAATAAATCTAAGTACCTTTCGACATTATTTATCTTGATATGTTTATAGGATAGATAGAGATTCAAACTCTTATCCTAAGGCCTTGAATTAGACCAATGGAATTCTGTCTGCTATTTATTAGAAATATATATTTCTAATAAAAAAAAGTGCTTCTGAATTGATCTCATCTTTTAAGAATTTTCATTTTTCTTTGTTGATTAATAACTTTATTCTTGAATAAAAAAAAAGACTTTTTTTGGAGGAATATCACATAGCTATTTCAACCTATCATTTTCCATTACGAAAAAGAATTAGACATTGCATTAGTTCATGCATTATGACAAGAATTCTATCTCTCTAAATAAAATAGGTATATAGGAAAGAAAGAATAAAAAAAGATCTCTTTTTTGCAATTCTATTCTTTCGAGTTTTTTTCGTTCCTATTCTCCTTTCTCAGAAAAGGGGGACATTACCAAAGTAAAAGATTGCTTCGTTCTTGATAGTTATTTACTTAATCAGTGGATAGGAACATACTCTGGATCGAAATCGTGGGGAGTACTTCTTAATCGTTTCTACCAACTTAAAGCCCCAATTTGAATTCCTTTTAGGTACAGAAATATCCTGTTGGATAATTTACAGAATCTCCATTACTAATCCTTTGTGTATCTTGGTCTTCCTAACCATCCACTTAACCTTCCATTATGGTAATACATCTATGTTAATAGATAGTAAAAACTCCATACAGTTGATCTTTTGAACCCGCTTCAAGCCATGATGACTAATCAACCAATCTTGGGGTAAACAGTCTCGACTGCTTATATTTACTTTCATTTCATTCTTGTACATAGGAAATGAGATTCAATCCCTTTAACTGCAAATTAAAAAGCCGTTTTATTTCACTCATATAACTATCTGGTTTAGTTCATCAACCCGAATGATGAATAAAAAAAGAAAAAAATATATTATATATTCAACTCATTTAACTTTCTTACTAGAAAGAAAAGAAATAGGGGAAATTTTATGTCTCACCGAATCACACGTAGAGAGATTGATAATACACATAGAGTTAATGGTATTTCATAACTAATTGATTGAGCAGCAGCTCTTAAACCACCTAAAAAGGAATATTTATTATTTGATCCATATCCCGACATAAGAAGTCCAACGGGAGCAAGACTTGAAACAGCGATCCATAAAAAAACACCAATACTAAGATCGGCTAGAATAAGGCGATAACCAAAAGGAATTACTGAATAACTTAGTAAAATGGATATGACTGCTATGGATGGTCCGATACTGAATAAACGAGTATCCCCTCTAGATGGAAAAAGATTCTCTTTGAAAAGTAGTTTTGTGCCATCTGCTAGAGCTTGCAGAATTCCCAAGGGGCCGGCGTATTCAGGTCCAATACGTTGTTGTATCCCTGCAGATATTTCTCTTTCTAACCAAACAATTACTAGTACGCCTAGTGTGATTCCTAATACAAGAGTAAAAATAGGGACAAGCAACCATATGATCCCATAGATTTCTTTTAAGAATTCCAATCTGGAAAAAGAATGGATAGCTTGTAGTTCTGTTGTATTATCAATTATCATTTCAACGATCAACTTCTCCCATAATGATATCTATACTACCTAGTATCGTCATAATATCAGCCAATTTCATTCTTTTAACTAACTGAGGAAGAATTTGCAAGTTGATAAAACCCGGTGGGCGAATTTTCCATCTCCAAGGAAAAACACTCTGATCTCCTATCAGAAAAATCCCCAATTCTCCTTTTGGTGCTTCGACTCTTACATAAAGTTCTTGTTTGGACAATTCAAAAGTTGGAGAAGGTTTTTTACTAATAAATCGATATTCAAAATCATTCCATTCAGTATCTTTTATTCTATCAAAACGTCGGAATTCTAAATTCTCAAAGGGCCCCCCTGGAATTCCTTCCAGAGCCTGTTGGATAATTTTTATGGATTCTGTCATTTCACTGATTCGTACTAAATAACGAGCTAATGAATCCCCTTCTTTTTGCCATTGAACCTCCCAATCAAATTCGTCGTAACACTCATAATGATCCACTTTACGAAGGTCCCATTGTATTCCGGAAGCTCGTAGCATTGGTCCTGATAAACCCCAATTTAGTGCTTCTTCTCCTCCAATAATGCCTACGCCCTCAACTCGTTCTAAAAAAATAGGATTCCGTGTAATAAGCTTTTGATATTCAGCAACCCCTGTTAAAAAATAATCGCAAAAATCCAAACATTTATCTATCCATCCATGAGGTAGATCAGCAGCTATTCCTCCGATACGAAAATAATTATGCATCATTCGCATACCGGTGGCAGCTTCGAATAGGTCATATATCAATTCTCGTTCTCGAAAAATATAGAAGAAAGGGGTCTGTGCCCCAATATCTGCCATAAAAGGGCCAAGCCATAACAAATGGGAAGCTATACGACTTAACTCCAACATAATGGCTCTGATATAGCTAGCCCTTTTAGGTACTTGAATATTGCCTAGTTGTTCGGGTCCATTTACGGTTATTGCTTCTGTGAACATAGTAGCTAAATAATCCCAACGTGTTACATAAGGCAAATATTGTATAATTGTTCGGTTTTCCGCAATTTTCTCCATTCCTCTGTGTAAATAACCCAATATTGGTTCACAGTCAATAACATCTTCACCGTCGAGAGTAACGATAAGTCGAAGAACACCATGCATTGATGGGTGGTGAGGACCCATATTGACTATCATGAGGTCTTTTCTTGTAGTTGGTGCAATCATAAGTTTTTTACCGAGTCATTCTTCCATGAATTGCTGAAAGTAAAAAGAAGTTCATCAAAATTGAAACGAATAAGTTCAAATGATATCACTCTTCAAATTAACGAGTTTTTGTCTCTCGAATATCCAACTGACCAATTAATTCTTTATAACGTACTCTATTTTTTTTTGACAAATAAGCCAGTAGTCGTTGACGTTTTCCCAAAATTTTCCGCAAACCTCTCTGAGATGAATAGTCTTTTTTGTGCAATTCCAAATGTGAAGTAAGTCTCCTTATCTTAGTGGTGAAACTGAATACTTGAAATTCAACAGACCCTCTGTTTTCTTCGTTTTCTTTTTGAGAAATAACCGAAATGAATGAATTTCTTACCATAAAAAAATTCCCCTCTCCCTTTTTACAGATTTTTACAGATATGGATTTTACCGATCAGTAATAATAATGTCATTCATTTGAATGTGGTATATACAATAATTTAATCCAAATTTCTTTATGAATTCCTAATTTTTTCAATTCAAATGAATCAATCCAATTGAAAATTGGATTTAGATAGGGATAGAAAAGGATTGGCACATTTTCGTATTCACAAAAGCGAAGAATTTAGACCTAAAATGAAGAAGGTTCTGTTGATTCATTTCTTGATCGAATTGATACATTATTCATTTAGTATTGGATATTCGAATGAAATGTAAGACAGGACATGTGATGTGTATATTTGTTTGCTTTCATATATCCTATATAGTAGAGGATATATAGGAAAATGTACTATCAACGAATTTTCAATCGTGGATACAAATGTATCCTTAACATACTGAAACGACTGCCATTATTGGTATCAAACCAATAGCGATTCATACAAGCTAAATCTTCTAATCGATAATTAGGCCAAAGAAATAACTTAAATTTCATTAATTGATTTTTCTCTCTATCAAGGTGATTACTGTCATCTAGAACTTGGCTGCTATTCTTCTCGTTGCAAAATACAGGATTTTTATCTGCATCATTCCTATTTTTTGAATTGAAACAAATTAGAATTCTGAATTTTCTACGACGCCTAAACGATAAAATATTTTCAGGAACAAGCAAATCCAAATGATTTTTGTCTCTATTTCCTGTTATTCTTTCATGTGGTGGAATAGATTCATCAAAATTATTCTTAGCAACATATCTTTGTTCTCGGTATCTTTGATTAGTTTGGTGCTTACTCTTATGAACCAACGAAATATCTATGGTTTGATACATAATAAATTGTCCGTCGTTTTTTACAGACAGACGAATGGGTTCGATAATCAATATTCCCCTTTTCATCAATTCTGGAAGAGTTAAATTCTTCTGAATCAGCATTATATCCAAACTCATTTCTCCCCTTTGAATCGAGGATATAGAAATTTTTCTTGGATCTATTAGTCTAAGCAGGAGGCAATATACCTTAATATTATTGATCATTCTTTGATTCAAAGTATCGTCCCATCTCAATTGAAAAAGCAAATAACGGTTCAGGAACAAATCTAGTTCTGCTTCCATGTTGCTTTTGTATTGTTTTTTCTTTTTATCTTTTTTCATGTCCGATCTTGCATAATCTTCTTCAATATATTTTTGTTGGTTTGAAAGAACGGATCCAAGATCCCCTTGGCTTGTGGTTTTTTTTTCTTCTTGATTTCGATTCTTTATTTTTTTATTCGATGGTATCAAAAAACTTTCTTTTTGCTTTTTATTAATCTTTTTATTTTGATTTTCATTACTATTTTCATTTCTATTCAAATTTAAAAGAAGTAATTTGTTTGGTATAAACCAAGGTTTCGTTTTATATGCATTATAAAGTAACAAAAATTCTGGGAAGAACCAAAGTTGCAGATTCGATATGGGACGCTTTAGTATTTTTTCATTCATCCCCATCCAATCCAAAAATACTTTGGGGGAGTTTGGTGAATTCATTTCTGGAATCATAAGATAAAAAATATTTTTTTTATCAATTATTTGATAATTATTAGTAACAATCTGAATCTTTTGATTACTATTGGCATCGATCGTGATCCAGTCCTCAATATCGACTTTTTGTCTAAGATCAAAATTGAGAATTTTCCAATCCAAATATTTTCTATCGGGAGTTTTTTCCATATATAGAATATCGCCTTTTCCTAGATAATTATTGATAGGGATACTCCTCAGCATATCAAAAAAAGTGTCTTTATATGTGTTGTAATTATAAGAAATCTCTTGGTTCTTATTTCCTTGAAACGGCGATCTAGAAATAAACGAGTCCTTTTTATTTTCATAATTGAAAGATTTATATGATAAAAGATCATATTTATAGTATTTTTGAAAATTATCTTTTTGATTCAATAATGAATAGACTTCAAAAATATTTTGTTTTTTGTAGTCAATTAATTGGTCTTTTTCATATGAATTCCATTTGCTTAAATTTTTCCTTTTAACCATACGACGTTGATGAACTCTATTTCGCCATTGTTGTGGTATTAATCTAGACCATCTGATCCGAGATAAATCGTATTGATAATGCCCTCTTAACCAGTTTTTCCATTGATTCATTTTAGAACTTGGAAGTCTGTTATCCCTTAATTTAGAATGAACTATTCCTTGTGTTTCAAAAGAATCCTTTATTTCAGGCTTAAGAAAAAAAGGGATTCCTTGATATTGAAGAACAGATTTCAATTTATACAAGTTAATAACTTGGGTTTGTGATAATTTGTAAAATACATATGCTTGTGACAAGTAGGATAAGTCATAAAAAATATGTGAATTTGTCTTACTAATATTAGAAAGTGGCTTTTTTATAGTCGAAATAAACTCAATTGGATTTTTATTTTTTTTATTAATTATTTCTTGATTTGTTTCATTATTGTAAATGGATTTATTCATAATTTTTTTTGTTGATTCAAGAAATAATTTTTTCTTCATTCTGGGAATATTAATGATAGATAAAAATATATTTGTGTATATTCTTTCAATGAATAATTTTATAAAAAGGGGTAATTTACAGATTAATCGAGCATTTCTTCTTTTTAATATTTGCCATTTTTCTAATCTTTTAGCATTATAACTTGTTTTGTTAAGACTAATATTTATTTCTGGAGTTACTTTATTTTTCTCTTTTGTAATTCTTTCTATTTGATTTCTAATTCTATTTGTTCTAGCAGTCAGATCCTTCATTTTTTTTTCTGTCAATAAAGAATTTGTCCAACATGGAGATGCAATTTGACTAAATGATTCGTGAATCATCTGATTGCTGATTATGGGACCTGTTTCTTTTTTAGTTTCACTCGATTCATATACTTCTACTTCTTTTGATCGAAATAAGAGAATTGGATTTATTTTTAAGAGTTCTTTTTTTATTTTTTTTAAAAAAATGACACTTTTGATAACCCATTTTTTTGTTTCTTTTGAAACTTTTCGAAGTAATTTTATTTTTCCTTTTAAAATTTTTAGAAGTAGAAAATATTTCTTTTTAAATTTTTCAATTTTTTTTTCGAGTTCCTTAAAAATGGGTTCAAAGAAGGAGGGTCGTTTTCGGGGAGAACCAAAAGGAAGTTCGGTTTCCATTCCCCAAACTGTTAAAAAACAAAAATCATTTTTTTCTTTTTTCTTTTTCATTATTAGATCTTTATGATAGAATCGAAGTTTAGATCTGTGCCAAGGTTTCAGACAGAAAGGAAATAAGATTTTTATCTGAATACCGTCTGTCAACCAATTTTGCGGAAATTCTGTTTCGGATAATTGAACACCATTATAGGTACATTTAATATGCATCTCCCTATTCCATTCCTGTAAATCCTCATACCATTCAGGAAGTTGCAATAGTAACATACGTCCAATATTTTTCGCTATTATCAATGAAGGTAATAGAATAGATTTTCTAAAAATAGATTGAGTTATTAACATGGAACCTCTTATTACTTGCGCAAATGGAATGCTATCCCAGGCCTCTGCTATCTCTATTCGCCCGCTCTCCTTTCTTTTGTTCTCTTCTTTTTTGTCCTTCTCTTTTTTTTCTTCTCTTTTTGTTTGCTCGTCTGTATACTCTACAATTTTGAATGCTGACCCTTTCCCTACCCAATTCTTAAAAATTCCTTTAATTGGTCCAGAGATATCAAAAGAAAAAGAAAGGGGTTTTTTTATTCTGTCCAAAAAAAGAGGGGAATGCACATTTGCTTGAAACAGTTCCCAAATAACTATTTTACGCCTTTGAGCACGTATAGAACCTTTGATTATGCCTCGTCGAAAATCTGATTGTTGTGAATAGCGTATCAAAGCCACTTCGTCTGCTTGATCAGGAGGATCAGTATCCTCAGTATGTTCCTTGTTATCAGTAAAAATTACTACACGTTTGGCTTTTCTTGAGCGAATTTCATGATCTAATGGTCCGTTTTCTTCATCTTCTCCTGATTCTTGTTCCAACTCGGTGGTTAATTTGTATAACCATCGAGACACTTTTTTACTGATTTCTTTTATTCTAATTGATTTTTTGCTAATTTTTTGACCATTAGTATCAGTTACAATTCTATTTTTAAAATATTTTAAAAATTTTGTTCCTTTTTCGGAATCTATTCTTCCTTCTTCTTCGTCTGAAA